GAGTAACGTAAGCATGAGACTTTTTGGTAGTACCGGTGAACCAGATGGCCGCGGCGATGGAATCTGGGACGGAGGACTTGTAGTATCTCTCTAGATCTGGCAAAAGCGAAAGACCCCCTAACATAATTCGAATGGACGCTGACCGCTGAGCCCACTCTGGCCTCGCAGGGCGGGCCCCTGTGGTTGCGAGCTGGAGCTGCCATAGCTTATGGCTAGAGCAATGGGAGGGGGCCCCAGCAGAGAGAAAAGTAAGGATAACGAGCGCTCCGCCCGCCAAGCGGGCGGCAGGAGCAGCGGGCAAGTGCTTGGTAGGCCAACAGCCCAGTGAACCGGGCGGGGCACTCGACGAAAGGGGGGCACACTGAGCAAGTACGAGAAATTGGCCCCGCTCCGCTTTCTTAAAAGCAAGGACCACTACGGGAGGTAAAACCAAGGACCTATGGAAGTCGGGGCTCGTCCCCGGTCAATATTGGATCAAACAATAGGCGGCCGTGGCACTGACCTCTTTTTTTATTGATTCAATACAATAGGGGAAAAGATCATATAGTTTTCCCTACCAAGACAAACTCTCAACGGATCCTCCGCGCGCTGGGCATACCTCTTCCGTGCGTCTTTCTCGTGGCGGGAACAGAACAACAGGGAAAGACCCGGTCGACCTGCCCAGGGCTCGAGGGCGAGCTTTCTTTATTGTTGAGAGAATGGGGAGTGACTCGAAAGGCTTCCGTCTCCGTTCTTGGTTTGGGGGCTTTCGGTTCGGGCCCCTCTCGATCTTATTCGTAGTTGGGAAGGGGGAAGGAGTCTAAATCAATGGACATTAATGAACCATCATTGATGGACGTTGCACATGACACGATCAATTCGACTCAAGGTCCGGCGCTAATAGAAGTTGCTTACTCTCCTAGTAGCGAAGGAAAAGGGCAGGGCTTTTTTCGTAGTAATAGTGGGCGGGTCTCATGAGATCTATGCCGGCCGTCGGAATCAAACGAAGGTCGAAGGACCATTCGATTCATTAAGGGGCATAGATCTAGGCCTATTTGTTCGGTCAATCACCAAAGGCGGGGGGGAACCACTATGGACGAGACCCCCCCGGCCTCGATTCTTTTGCATAGTCCGGGGGCCGGCCGCAGCAGAGCAGCGGGGCATAGCGGCGCCCTCGCCTGGCGCCATTCCCGGACCTAGCAGCAGACGGGCGGACCGTGCCTGAATTCAGACCGGACCAGACTCTTCTTTGTTTGAGCTGCTCCCACGCACGCAGACCGGAAGATCTCACTTGTCCTGGACTGGACAAGTACGTAGAGATCTTCGTGGGACCGTGGAGGGAGTCTCAATCGATCTTTTCTAGGATTCCTTATCACGCCACACATGGGGATCTTTCCATTGATAGATAAGAGGGCTCCCCCCTTGAACAGACTCTAAAAGCTTAGGTTACTACCTGCCTATACGGAAGAGGTGTACTTCGCCCCTTACCGTTCTCGCTCAGTGTTTGCAACAGCTGGGAAGGCAGTCGTAGAAGCGAAGCCTATCGCCACGCCGACCATCAAATACGAGATTGGGCCTCTTCTCAAAGATTTGATGGAACGGCCCAGCCCAAAAAAGGAAGGTTATAGTACGCGATGCGTTCCATTTGTATGAATCGCGAACATACCACGCACGACCGGACGTAGAGCCACTAAGAGCTGGCAGATCGGGCCGGGCGCAGGTGCCAGATCCGAAAAGTCTAGTCTCGATCAGCCTAGTGCACCAACCACGTGGTACGACGGGCACTCAAAGACCTGGCGAATGATGTGATGGCCCACCCCACCCAAGAGCGCTTATGTCATAGGGGCGCTCATGGCTGGAAACAATCCTTATGGTTTTGATATCCGGTAGGAATAATAAGAATCAAAAGTCCAGGTTGGTTGGTGAGCCTAGTGATAGGAGACTATCTAGCTTGGTTCGGAGAGCACTTGTTGGGTGAAATATTTTTTTGTTGCTAAATGTTACGGCCTAAATGCTGAACTATTGACCCTACTTGTTCGGATGGGTGTTCACCCCAAAGTGTTCCCGGACCGCATGCATACATCCGTAAGTAACTTAGTGCAACATGGAAAATTTCATTGAGAGGAATCAGCAAAGAAAAGAAAAACGGGTCAACATCAACATGTGTATTTGAGAGATTGTCCTCGGGCTGAGGAGTGTCCACATGAGTTCGTTGAGGTGTCTACACAGGCCTTGGGTCTTCTTTTATATTCTGTCGAGAGTTCGGATTGCTCCACCTAAGTAGAACGAAAAGAAGGAATAGTAAATTGAAAGGGGGAGCCAGTCGCTTCCGGTAGCTTGCTTACTCTCCTAGTTAGAAGAAGGCTCTTTGGCAGATTCTTTAGATATGGATAGAGTCCCCTAACCTTGATATGATATTAGTAAAGCGCTAGCATCCCATTAACTCAGCGATCTTCCATCGCTTCGTTCTTCTCTTTTAGCGATGGAAGGGGCAGTGCATTCGGCTGCTCTTTCTCTCTTCTATCCTTGTGGACGAGGGGCCCTAAAGCTAGCTAGAACAAGAGCGCGAAGGGCCTCTAAGCTATACTTTCTTTATTCTTTGGAAAGAATGAATAACTACCCCAAAAAGCTATAGCAATAGAGCAGATGGACCAAATGAGCTAGAGAAAAAGGCATGTTGAAAGAGTGCCAGAAGCAAAACGAAAATCTTTCGTTGAAAGTTTGAACGAATGTATGTTGATGGGCTTGGAGTTCCCTATCTCTGAAGACAAGGAGAGGTATGGGGATTTTGTATATAGAGAAGAGAGGACCTACCTAGGGTAGGTGCCCGAACACGATTTCTATCTTTCTACCGGGGCCCTCTCTTTTGGAATTTCATTCAAAGAACCAAGAACTGATGGCATCAACATGACATTACTACTTTTTCCTTGGTTGATCGGATCCCCCAAGCGTGTAGTAGAAGAAAGAATATCTCTTATAGGTTTAGGACTGACATTCCTTTCCTTAATGGGCTGGTAGTTGAGTAAGTTGAGTGCATCGAAGTGCCTTGGAAGTGCTATCATAGACAGAGCCCCCATTGTGCGCTATCCTAAGGAGGAGAGCTGCTACCTATTATCCTATGCATTGCTGCTTCCGCTGTGTAGAAGATATTGTCTGAAGTGAAGCGGGTGCTAGGTGGCAACCCCGGATATCCCGACATTAAGAGGTTGGTAGTGGGCGGGCCTAAAGGCAAGAGCATGGTCCAGCCATTGATCATGGGTCAACGACGGAAGAAAGAAGTCAAATAGGTTGTTCCTCCGTGTCCTACTAATTGTGTAAGAGACTAGTTCGCTCTTCCCGCCTAAACTAAAGGCATAAGGAAAGGCAACAAGAAATGCATAAATAGGGGCATTCCTCTTCTAGTCTAGTAGCTCGGTATCCAGATGAGTATATGTACAAGAATAGCTCTCCCCCTGGTTGAGGGTTCCAAACCTTCGTTGCCTCTTAGTTTGATTAAGGGTTCTTTATCTTTGCCTTTGGGCTAGTGTGAAATGAAATCCTGATGCCAGCTGAGCTAGAATCATTCTTCAACCTTCGTCCAGGCGCCTAACTCGAGCTCGAGTGATTCCTCTTCTATTAGCTTAGCTAGTACAAGATCAGGTGATGCGGCAGATAGACGTATAGGATGAGTACGCAAGTCTGGACTTCCTTCCTAATCATAGGCATCAGACGATCCAGACGTTATATCTCTTTCGTCTTCATCGTCTGTATGGTCTGATATGTATGAGAAAATGGAGTTCTTGAGCTTCTGCTATTAGCTATAGTCTCATCCATTACGGCGTATAGGACTGGGTTCGCTTGGCTTTTTCGTCCTTTATTGAGGAATTCTTAAACCTTTCTTTGCCTTCCCGCCGGGAGTTTGTTTGTTAACGGGAATAAGCCTCATACCTTAAGGTCGCTCCTAGCTCAACAAGTGAGTTTGCTTCCGAGCCTAGTAGCTAAGTAGCTAGTAGTAAGCTATGAAAGCCATGGTAGCAGTTCTTGGCTGTTGAGTTTAGGCAGCTAGTGCTATGGAACTCATGTGCAGTCGGAGGTTCCCCAGGGTTGTCTCGTTCCTGCTTTTAGGAGCAAGCTACCTTAAGTAATTGGTATTTGAGTAAGGAAGGTAGCTTACCCAGCCCGAGTAGCTATGCTCGTCTCCTATGAGACTAGATATCCTGAGTAGGTGTGGGCTCTTCCTTTTTATTTAATGTGTTCGAAGCCAGGACTATGAGTGAATTGCTTCCCGGCCGCTAATGCGCCAATGTTCCAATTATCTGCCTGATTAGTAGTAGCAGGGCTGACACTAAAGGTCCACTTTCCTTCGTCTTTTACCAAAGGGGTCACGAGGGAGGACAGTGATCTCCCAATTCCTCAGTCTCTCTCCTGGAGCGGCTGGACGGAGAGTGCTGGTAACTGGGTTAGTAGTGCTCTGAATGGTTGCCACATCGTTTGGAGGTTGATCAGCGAATAGTTCTGCTATCCATTGTTCGGCCTCTCTCAGATCATCTTGCGCTGAAACTGCCGTCATTTTTCCGAGAGCCTGCTCAAGTTCTTTATTCAACTTGATTAGTTCCTGTGTGAGGTCCTCTTGCTTCTTCATTGCCCATGGGGAGCCTATTCCTTCCAAAGGAATATTAGACAGACCCAGCCTAAGTTCCAACCTTGCCTCGTTGATCAGACTTTCTGTCGAGTTTCCACAGCGGATTCTTGCCAGAATGACGCCGTTTTCTTCGATGGCTTTATGATTCCCTTGGAGGGCTTGCTCAGTTTCTTTGATCATCTTCTTTATTTTCTCCAGATTCCCACTTACTACTTGTAGGCCCTTTTCCGGCATATGTATGACCTGTTCTTTATCATGGAAAACAGACTGGGGAAAGTTGCGATCATATTCCGTTAATTGTTGACTAACGGAATTTTGGGCATTCTCTGTCAGCTGCTCGCGGAATCATCAGATTGGTCGAGGGTGAGCTTGAGCCTTTTTTGTTAAAATCTTCTCTCAACGAATCCTTGAGAACAGTCGACGCAGTTACAAGTATCCCCCCATATACCTCCCAATTCAGGAATACACCCTTCAGTAACGGATTGACTGTCTCTATTGAGATCAGGGATGTCAGATTGGATTAGGGAAATCTTGAAGAGATCTATGAAAACCATGTTTATGTCAAAGCCTCCACTTTGCCGAAAAAATCTTCTTCTTCCCCCAAATCTTGCTTCATGTCGGAAAACGGACTGTCTGCTGATTGCTCTGCCTCTTCAGAGAGATGATCATCTTCTAAATGTTGCTCTAGCTCGAGGAGCTCTCGGTCAAGTTGTTCTATTTCTCAGTCCAAATTGGCCAGAATCTGCTGTGTATTTTATTCTTCCTCTTCTTCTTCTACCCACATGTGAGCCGGATCCTCAAATTCGGCTTCCTTTGAGACAAAAAAGAATTATAACTCTGCCCTACCCATTTCATTCACGGACAGCTCATTCATACCTTTTTCTATCTTGTGAAGCAGTTCAGGTTGGTAAACATATGTCGGAGTGGGGAATGTAGCTGAGATGTGAGGAATTGGTCCAAGCCCTGGGGTATTCGGATCTCTGCCTTCTAGTTTTGCCAATCTTTTTTCTCGTAGCTGAGAAATCCTCCTCTTTATGTCTTTACTGGAGGGTTTAAAGCCAAACCTGTAGGTTTCCCTGGCTTTTATAATGTGAATTGGCTTTGGTAACCCCTGCCACTTTTGACCGATTCCTGACCCAATCTTGTAACCGTTTCCCAGCATAACCCTAGCTATCATCATACAGTTCTCCGAAAGTCGTGGCTTTGGAATGACTGCCCCTTCCGCTATGAATGTGGTTGAGATAACTTCAAATGCGTGGAATGAATCCGGAGATATATTATTCTCCAAATCCAAAAACGGGATTGACGGATTATGATGGACCAATACATCTTCTTCTGCGTGAACTGTCACCAGATGCTTTCCGACGTTATTTTTTGGTGGAGACTAGAGGAAATCGCCCCTGCTGGGTGCATCCAAGGCCGTCAAAGTCAAAAGTTGTATACCGCCGGAATGTCCAAGACCTGGAAAGTGATCTCGAACGTGTAAGGACCCATTTCTACTGGTAAATCAACCTCCCCTATGACTGCTCTCCTTGATCCGTCGAAAGCTCGAACTACAGTCTTGGAAGGGCGTATTGCTGCCTTATCCATCCCCAGGTCTGGAATGTGATAAGCGGACATATGTGGAGAGCGGAACCATTTTCAACCAATACTCTTGCAACAATCATATCCTTGCACTTAACCTTAAAGTACAGTGCTTTGTTGTGGCCAGTTCCTTCTGGAGGGAGTTCATCGTCAGTGAAGGTGATAGCATTAGTGGCTAAAACATGCCCCACTCCATTTTGAAAGTTTTCGAGAGTGATATCTGACGGTACATGTGCTTCATTCAAAGTTTTCATCAAAGCTGCTCTGTGTGACTCGGAAGCCATTAACAAACCCAAGATAGAGATTTGTGCTGGCATGCGATTCAATTGTTCAACCACATTGTATTCGCTGCTCTTGATATACTTCAGGAACTGCCGAATATGATTTGATTCACAAGCTTGCGCCTGCAAACGCAGAGACTGCAAATGGAACGCTCATCTGAAAAGGCAAAAAGATGTCGATGAAGCTCAAAGGTGGCTAGAAAAGCAACTTATGCTTTATCGTCGACTAAGGTGTACGTACATAAACCGCCTTATCGAGTTCTGTTTTAATAAACCTTAGCATGGATTCGGCTCGAGAGAGGGTCTTCTTCCGTCCTTTCTCCCCCTTTCGGCATTGCTGTTCGGTAGTGGCCTAAGGCTCCAATGGGATAGATAGAGGGCTGCCTTGGGAAGACTTTGCACATAGAACATCGAGTAGGGTTCTCCATCTATCCAGACATGGACATACTTCCATGCCGAGGGTTATATAGTTTGGAGTTTACGGGTACCCCCGTGACTCTTCAGGAAGGTTCCTTATTCGCTAACATAGATTAGATTATAGATCCAATATCCGGCACAGACTGTAGAGGCAGAAAGATAGGAATGGAATGGGCTACTGACAAGCTACTTTCCCGGAGATTGTGAGACAATGAAATGCATTTGAAGACTGACTTCAGAAGACACTCCGGTACTGGCAGGGGTAATGAATCGAGTATGAAATGAATAGTAGCAACCAACGGTGTGAAAGCGTCCGTTAACTAATAGGTATAGGTAGGTGTAATATGTTATAGCTGGCAGCTCCGGAGCTGTAGCAAAAGGAATTATTATCGCTTAGCGCTTGTGCTGAGGAAGTAGAGCGTCTCACGACTCTATATGCTGTACCACATACTAAGACCAAAAGCCGTTCTTAATAGAAGTCCCCAGGAGCTGGTTCCTTGAAAACTCTTCCCTTGACTTCTATACGAACTGGTCAAGATTTCACTTCTTTTTCTTCGCCACCGCCCTCTATCAATTCCTTCGTCGAGAAAGAAAGCAATAAACGCTCGGGTGGAGGTGGAATTTAGTACCAAAAGCAAGCCGGTTCAGCCCCCCCCTACTAAGCATACGTTTATTACCAGATCCGATAACAGCGATTCCACTTTCTGAATAGCTCTGACCAGGAGGTATCACATCTACAGACATTAGCCCCAAATGCTAGCTCGCATTATTCATAGTAAGTCGCTACATCATGCTTTTGAGGAAGCTATTCGGGCTTAGCCCCCCTCCTATTTCTCAATTCTTTCAGTTTGATGGGCGTGCTCTCGTTTCTAGGTTTGGATGTTCTTTAAGGGTCTACTATATTACGTCAATACATGAATCTCATCTTTCCAATCTCTTTATTCTTTACCCGCTCATTCCTCTGACTTTATGCCTTCTATTCGGCTCCTACCCTACCAAGGCAGCTCCGACCGGGGGTTACCTTTTCGTTATCAACTGCTTTCTTACTTCAAAATGTTGTATCATGGGCTTGAGGGCCTACGAGTATAGATTTCCCGTTCGGTACACATAGCTTTTCCTATCGAAGGATAGAACCTCTCGCCTCTTCTGTGGAAGCATCCTTAGGGAGGTCAAGTCCATATAAGAGGACTAGCCACAAGTACTGAGACAATATCGAAAATCTTTGCAATTATTCACTTTTGGGATTTTAACCCACTTCCGGGAATAAGGCAAGTAAGATATTTCACACTGGCACCTAGGAATAGGCGTTTTACGGATGATTCAAGCCCTGCACACTCAAAGGCGAGAACGAAGTAGCGATTGCTCGTCCAAATGGGAAGTATAAAATCTTCTTTCTGCTTGCTTCGTCGTTGTGAAATAATCTTGTGTTACACGCTTCTGGACAGAAATTCTTTCTCAATACCAATCTTGGCTTAAAGCTCTGCTCCCTTCGAGATAGGACTCAGTGGCCTCTTCAATGGTGCTACTTATGCTTATAGTTTCGGTCAGAAGATTGCACCTTTTGACCCAAGGAAGACGACCACATCCTTCTCCTTCACCTGCCTGGGCAAAGCATTTCAAAAAATTATTTCAATCTGGATTTGTTTCAGGCTTTACATATCCATTTCAATTAGAATCTGACCACCCCCCAACCCCCCTTTAGCGCTCCCCTTTTCCTTTCGCTCGTGATCGAGCCACCCGAGGCTTCTCGACTGCAACAATTCGAAATTCTAAGAAATTCATATCCATTTCTCACGATCAGCTTCGGGAAGTTTTTTTCTTTTTATTATTCTATTTCTGGTTTGCAATTACCTTGGCATAGAGTGAGGGTCAATTCTTGCTGAAGTGCCGGTTCTTCCAAGATTCCTTTGCATTTCTCGTGCACGAACTACTTTCTTTTCGTTTTAGCTTTGACTTCACACTTCTCCATATTGAGTTTCTACTAATGGGTAGGCTACTCTAATCTTCCAGGATCACTTTTCTAGTTCCATCATTTGATTTGCTTTTGTTTCCTCGTCGAGACAAAGCATAATGATAAGCAATGGAGATCCATGAAGCCATGATAGAGTTTGCACCTGATTCATACAGAAGGACGATAGCCTTTAGTACAAATTCCTTATAGTAAGTGAATTATGACCCGACTTTCACCTCCGAAGAGGGAAGGGGCTTCCTGTTGATGTCAAACTCTTCCTCGAGAAGGTAACATGAAACCAATTCGATCTACAAACTAGGACAGGAGGCCCGCTACGAATTAGACCATGACCAGGTATTTTGGGTTTTGTTCCGTAAATAAGGCTCACTAGCCCAGCCCCAACTAACAATATAAGCATCGATTGCAGGCCGGTTCATAGATCGATTGGCTAGGGGCAACAATTGCATCTGATAGAGTATAAAAGGAAACCCATCATAGGTCTAGCGAACATCGCCAGAAATGCCTTCATTCTCAGCCTTTGCGGCAACACCTGCAACTGGCAGGGCCGTCGATCGAACCAGATCGACGAAGTTGGGGATCCAAGCCTCCAGATGTCGATTCTACGGCCAACTCCCTTAAGCAAAAAGCTCGGTTAGGCACCTTTGATAGGTCCTGATGAAGAAAGGCGATTTCTCTGATATAAACCTTGCTTCCAGTCTCGGTTGTCGATCAACAATCTGATGTGTACCACGAAATCATTTGTATCTGAATGTGGTCCAGGCCTTTCTTTATCCATTCAATCAAACTCGGGAAGTGGTTAGAGAAGCAGTAGCTGCTATGCGAGTTAGATCGGTCAAGTTTGATGTAGATATACTCGCCCTCTTCTCTATGTCATAAAGTCGCTTATAATTAATGGTTGTTCACTTCGGATGTGGTGGATGAACCCTGATCGATGCGGTTCAGGCCCCTATGAGAACTAGCGAAGCTATTGGTGGATAAAGATTCCTTCTCTTTAACTACGTAACTAACCCACTCTAAATCTCTTTAAACCACTGAAAGCTAGGAGTCAGGTAGAGAGTAGTCAGAGATGAAGTTAGAGTCGGCACCTCTAAGAGTGAGCGAAGCGAGGGGTGGATAATAGATCTTACCTTCTGTAATCACTGCAAGCCAATGCTTGTTGGTTCGAAGTAATGCTCCTTTTCGGACTTCACAGTACTGTACCAAAGAGAAGAGGGTCGAAGAAGGCCACAAGTGGAAGGATCTGCGCAGAGACTACTGAACCTACTCTATAGCTCAAGAATCAGAAAGAAAATAAGTAAGACTTGCACTGACCTCAACATAAAAGGATGAACCTGGTCTGTGATTCAGTCAAAAGCTTAGACGATAGGGGGCTAATGGAGGAGATGGTCCGAAGGAGTCCCGGATAGGAACGAAAGAAAGATTGAAAGATCGATCCGAACTCCGGCTATTCAAAGAAGGAAGGACGAGTTAGCAGACCGCGGAAGACATAGAACTTCTTCTCGTCTATCTTGGCCAAGTGGAAGACTGGCTTTCAGAGGTCGAAAGGGAAGGCATTCATAAAGGAAAGGATGCAGAGAGCAAGCTATTAAAAGGGGGAGAGAGAGCCTGGACTACTTGACTCTGTGAGACCGTGACGTTCGGGCCTCTTACGGATGCCCTTCACTCCACTCTTATGTATCTTTCTTCATTGCCTAATCCGTATTGATAAGATTCATGCCTGAAGGTTAGGAAACAGTTCACTAAGATATCGAAATAGAGCTTCAAGCAAGCATCCATATCAATCAAATTCCTTCCTTGCCTTTGTCCGTCGCTCATAGTGACCCTACCAGAATATCCATGGCGATCCATGAAGCCTCTCTTCCCCAGTCTCGGGATCTTTCTCTCTAGGTACGGTTCGCCACATTTCAGTGAGTGCTCTACCCCTCGGTATGGTACCGGAAGTACTTGGTATTGGTAGTAGTCTCAATGTCTTTCCCTGCCTTGATAGGAGTTGAGGGTCTCAGAGTTGAGAGTTGTAAGTAAGGATTCTCCTCTAGGTACAATTCCAGCATGCACTGGGAGAGGCAAAAGGACTTCGTTGCTTCATTCAATTGATCAGTCTTCCCCTCTCCTAAGTACGAGTTGAGAGTGTCGGGAAGTATCCTATAGGGCTAGTCCATGTGTGACTTCAATGCTTTGTAGGGCACAACAAGAAGGAGCTCCGCCAGCAACCCTAGCGCATGAAAGCAGCTCAGAACAGCGCACGCAAGCAACTGAACCCAGCTAGATTTCTTGTCAAAAGCTCCCTAGATCGGCCTGACTTGAGGAAGGCAGGAAGATCACAAACAAAGCAGTGGAATAAGACTTTCATTGCATGGATATCAGAGTCAGCAACAACAATTTCATTGTTGCCTCACATCGGATGAAACAACTTCTGATTCTGTGCTCGCAGCGTCTCCTTCTCTTCAATAAGAATAGGGATTTGCTATAAATTCCGTTTCACCGCTATCCTCTTTCACCGCCCCATCTGGAGCTTTGAAAGAAGGTTAGACGATGAATAACGGGCAGCAGATTACACTGAAAAAAAAGTGAAAGTACGAATATAAGCTGGTCAAGTGGAAGGAACTCCCAGAGTGTGAAACCACTTGGGATAGGGGATGAGACTTGGTCTGGGGCAATTGCACCGTTCTCTCCCTCCGCGCATGACTAATCGAGAACTCACTTCGCAATTCGAGTTACTCGACCGACCGGATAGGAGACCGTACTTGCGTCTCCAAGTCGCCTACTGAATCCAGAGATCGCGAGTCAATCAGCGTACACTCCTCCCGCGAGACCGAAGGCTACCGTGCCAAAAAGCCAATGTGTAATTGCATAAAAGATGAAAGAAACTTCGCATCCTCTAGCTCTCGAAATGGAAGGGATGCTCCTCTGGACTGGTATTGGAATTCTCATCAAAGAGGACCACAAACAAGGTATTCTAAGACTAGAAGCTGCAAACCCGGACCTCTAGTCGAAGCTGCAAACCCGGTCCTATAACTATGAAAGGGATGACCGCACAAGGGAAGTTCCATGAGTACAAACAAGTGCTGCTCCTCATGACAGTCCAAAGTCAGCTCAATGAGTACGACCAATCCAAAGGTAGAACCAAGAATACCAGAAGAAGCTTTCGACCGTAAGGGAACGGGAAGTGCAATAGCAACTTAAAAGCATTACAGAGAGGCGGTCAAACAATAGAAAGAGCGATCCACGGAAGCCGCGGTAGAAGTCTGCCCATGGGCCTCCGACCAGACCAAAGACGTAAGAAATGCAAACCCAGGCCTCCGCTCGATCTGACTCTGGAAATGAAGTATATGATGTGGTGTGCCAATGAAGTATTATGTCCCTAGGCCTACGACTAGACCAAAGAAGTATGATGTACAAACATAAGTACAAACACCAAAGAATGAAGAACAATCCCAGGCCTCCGTTCCATATGATGTGGCAATGAAGTTTTGGGCCTAAAGACCAATGAAAAGATCATCAATCGGGTTGAATATCAACTTTGAGACCTGTGATCCACTAAGCCTGGGGCTCCGCCTAGACCATATAAAAGTATTCTGTGCAAGGGCCTCGGATGACCTCCTTCATAAAGCGGAGAGGCTGGCACCCAAATGAGCTGTATAAGTCTAAAAAGAGCAGTGCGAGCGAAGTCATGCGTACATGAGTACAAGGTCAGCTCCATGAGGCCGACCAAAGAATGCGAGGGGTTCATTAGAAAAATGAATGTGCCAGACCAGCTCCTATAGTCTGACCCAAGGGACGAAGAATGTCATCTCCAGGCTATGCTAGAGAATGCTATCGAAGATCTTTCTTTATAAGAGAATCTTTCTAGCAAAATGGCCTAAAAGGGGCCTAACTTGATGAAAACGATGATTATGATTAACCCATGATCGTTGTAGATCTAACGTTTTTCTGTACGAAAAGTGGTCATACAATCGGTTTAGGAAAGGTCTGCTCCATGAGTCCAACCTAGGGAAGCTCCTCAAGACTGGTCTAGGTATTCTCGATCAGGACGAAGAAGGTCATCTCCAAGGGTGGAACAAACAACTCCAACTACTCCAGAACTCGCTTTCGACCTTCCTGTGATTAAAGACATTGGCCTAAAGTCAAGCCAAGGGACATTCCATTTAACAAGTAACAAGTAACATGATGGAAGGCGACGCCCCAGGCATTGCAACAGAGGGTAGAACACTACTTTCGAGGTAGGCTCCGTCAAGAGTGGTAAAAGTCCAGATTTCGTTTAGTGAGCGATTAAGGCTTAACTATGCGAGTGGGGTAGAATGTTCGCCGGAACAAGTCCTAAAGTCTGCCCTAGGAAGGCAGAAGAGCTGAAGAAGTCCTGACTTAGATGTGCGAAGTCCTGCGTTCAAGTGTAACGATTGAACTAAGGAAGCTCCATATGACCACACAAGGGAAGCTCCAAGGGTTGGAACTAACAACTCCAGTCCAGGCTTTGCCTCAGAATGCTAACGATGATCTTTATTGGAGAATCTTTATTGCAAAAAAGGGCCAAAAAGGCGCCTCAAATGATTCCAACGAGGATTCACATTCCATTCCCCATGAAGGGTAACGATCTAACGTTTTGATTAAGTCAACATGCCCGTAGAATCCGTTTTTGGAAGAATTGGAAAAAACCTCAAACGAAGGAACTAGGCTTACGACCGTAAACGAATTAGCTTTCGACCGGACTTATAACATGAATGCGAAGGAAGGCTCCAGCACTTAACTAATAGGCACCTGCGTCTGAACTCCTGGTTTTTGCAAGGTTAGACTACTACTAGAGGGTTTGAAAGCTTAGAACTACCATTCGATGGCTCAGCAGAAGCATTGGCTGAAGGCACAGGGTCCGAAGTCTTGGCTTAGCCAGTGAAGATGAGTAGAACAATCTACTCCTAATAAGAGCTTCCGATGTCCCTTTGCTTTGGGAGTGTAGAACTACTCCAGTCCGGGCTTTGCTATTGAAGGGTAGATCTACTCCCTTCCTGTAGAACAAACAACTCCGTCAAGAGCTGTAGAAGTACAGGCTTTTGAACTGAACGATAAGGCTTAGCGAGTGATGGATGCTATCTCCTGCGGTAGAGCGAAGCGACCTTCTTGTAGGTATTACCCCTGTCGTCCTGAGGGATTAAGAAAAGGGATATTCCCCAATGGACTTTGTTGGAACCTTACCCGCTCTGTGTGGGACCTTACCCGCTCTGTGGAATGTGAGAAAAGAAGATTTTTTATCCTATATCTGGAATAGAAAAAAAGGCACCAGGGAACAAGGAATTTCATAAAGAAAGGAACCCGAGGCCCTCTTTGTTCGCGTCCCCAATGGAATTGAAAAAAAGAAAGAAAGGGTCTAAAATACCCGAAGATGAGGCTACAAACCACTCTACATTCGTGGTTATGTCATTCTCTTTCCAAAAGACGTAGTAAATAGAAGTTCGAAAGGAACTCACCGTCAAGTTGTCTTGCTTTCAGGGGGTAAGTTACAGTCCTACAATTCACTCACCTTAGGACCGGAAAGAAAGATATTCTATTTCTCGCACAAGGTCTTAAGCATATCATATAAGATCGGACTTGACCGTCCTTGCACTCATTCATAAGAAAAGCCTGAGTTCATCTTTGAATACCGAGCGTACAACTTCAATGTGATGTCTATATTAGCTTGTATCGGACTTGACAGTCTTCACTCTCGAAGTTTCTCCTTTCAGTCGGATGACTCCCATTCTCTTTCTCTTCAACCTTCCTAGCTTGATTGACTTTCTCACATTCCGGGGAATGCTAGCCTGCCATCACTCTCGAAATGTCAAGAACAAGACCTCAGTCGCTAACCTATCTTTTTGAGTCCCTTTGTTCGCCCTTCTTTCCTGCCAGTAGTGTAGGCAGAGGACTTTCTTTATGCTATTACCTTTTTGAGAAGAAGATTACCAATGAATGAACCCTAATCAGGTTCTTTTCTTCTTTCTTTCCGGGATGTAACTGCAGCTGCAGCTTCGCCTTGTTCGCGCTATTGCTTTCTTTGCTTTCCTTGCCATAGAGTACCATCCTTGCTTTGCAACAAGGGTAGAACCGGAGAAGTGGTGGTTGGGTCGAGATTTGATCTTTGCTTTGCGAGTGAACGAGAACAAACAACTCCTTTAAGCGGCCCTTATCCGACCCCTAAAAGAGCTTCCGAAGTCCTGGAAACAAGGGTAGACATTACTGAAACACGATGACTGGCACAACACTGCCAAATAGTTGCTATCAAGTACTCAACAAGACTCAGAGTCGCCACTAGGTATAGGACTAAGAACCATAACTCTTATGGAAAGGCATGATCCTTGCATTACCACAGACGGGACCGGGGCTAAGGTACCGGGAGGGAAGGTGATAGGCACCTACTACGCCCAATCCACTGATTGGCCTCAACTAATCACCAACGGTTCAAATCATCTCTATCCTACTCTCACTTCTGAGTGAAGTGTTAAGTACGTACGCATCAACTTACTTTCCTGCTAGCGGGAAGACTAAAAGGATAGTTGGTGCTCGACCCAGGGATGTGCCGGATATTTGACTTAGTTGATTTCTCATTGAGGTCTCATCGCAAGGGACGAGGTAGCAATAGGCGCAAGCGTGAGTAACGAAAGCTGCTTTCCTCAGAAATGGGTGCAGAACGACTACAACTACGGATTTCGTTATTGAACTCTGAGCTATCTCGTACAATCACCATCAAATGGCTATCGCACAGAAGGAAGCTACGGCCGACACTACTCTTGTAATTCGACAAGACGGGCAGAAGCACCCTCAACGAGGCCCAATGGAATGGAACGAGAAAGTTACCTAACTTGGTATTCTAGCCTTGGGGATAGAGCCCGCTCTCACACCTTAGGCTTACCCTTTAGGGCTTCACACCTTCTCTTTGAGTCGCCTCCTGTTGCTTCTTTCGACTCTTGTTTTTATGTTGCCCCTGCGGTCTCGGGTCCTTCAGATACCTTCTGCGTACAACTTCCTACTTGGCAGGCCCTGGATCATTCTTATCTAGAAAGAAGTAACCAACTCCGAAGGCAAGCGACATGTCCTGCTCTATCAAACTATGGGGAGACTTCCCGGGCTTCAGGGACCGTCCGATTGATTGACTACAGATCTCTATGGTCGTTCACTGTGGGTAGGGGCTTATTGAGCCCTAATGACCCTCCCTTTTCGGTGTACACGGGCACGATACAGAAGCCCTTGCTCAATCAGCGGTATTCTTGATGGGAACCAAAACGAAAGCACAGCCGACAGCGGCGATGAATGGTAGGAGTCAGAAAGCCAAGCGAAGGCGAAGTTTGACGGCTATAGACAGCGAGGAAGGTAAAGCCAACCAAGTCGAAGTGCGCCAGCAGGACCAACCCTAGTTCACAACCTAGTGGAACAGGCAAGGAATGAAATGCAATGGCAGGCAAGGGACTGGCGTGGAATGAGATGCAATGGCAGGCATAAGAAACCTAGGAAGCGCCTCATACGGCGAAGCTGCAGCTGCAGTTAGACCTGCTCAAACAATTAGGTATTCTCAGACTAGAAGCATCTGTTACACCCGTACCTAAAAAGGAACTTCCTTCGACAACTAGAAGCCTTACCTTTGATAAATAGAGTTCTGTCCGAGGCGTGGAAAGTCAAACCTTCCTTCTAGCAGGAAAGGAAGAAGCAGATGCGTACGTACTTAACACTTCTGAGTGAAGTGAGAAGTGGAGGGATCTCCTGTTGATGTTGTTGGTAGGCCGAGGGTTCCTGGACTTGATGAGTCAGATAGTTCCGTTCCAGGAAGTGCTTTTCCTAGACTTGATGAGTCAGAGGGTTCCGTTCTGGTTCGAAAGGGGCAGAAGAAGATATAGAATCTACTCCAAAAGGGCTCTTTCCTTACTCTAAAGTAAGGCTTCTAGGGACCTCCGCTCCTTTTAGGTCCGGATGTAACTGCTGCTAAAGAAAGGCTTCAACGCGTCAGAATAGCCCTAAGAAATGGTTTTTCTCGTCTCGCTGTACGTTCCGAATCAGATGAATCTGCTCCTTCCATCTTTCGTTCCCGGTCCTTTGAGGGAAAGAAGAAAAAAGAAGATATTAAATCAAGTCAGAAAGAAAGGAAGCTGCGGGCGGAAATCCTGTTTTTGATTGTGAGCGCTTTGTGGTAAATATAGAGTTTATGCATCTTGAACAGAAGTAGGTCGTCTGGTTCAACTGAGTGGAGGCCGCGGGTTACTTTGTTGGTCAATTCGCTCTCAAACTAGAGGTTTTAGCGGATCCATTATCGCCATATTTCTTCGTTACAGACATGAGGAACCATCCCTTCACTAGTCAGTCAGGTGGAGGACGAGGAAGTGTTGATTGGAGGCCGTGACGCGAGGCCGACGTCCTGTTGAGGCCGATGAGAGGCGGGCGGTTCCGTTCTGGGAAGGACTTTTGGGGCCCTGCTTGTCTTGTTGAGTAATGACTGTCCAAGGAAAGCTCCTTGAGTCCGAGAATCTACATGGGTTGTTGCAGCGAAACGAGGGGAAGCCTTTTCTTGAAGGGGACAAGTGACAAGTGTATTTACTCCTTTGCCAAGGAAAGAAAGTTGTGAATGAATCATACGATCTTGCAGTCGATTCGTTAGAGGAAGAGAAAAAACTATTCGAAAGAAAAGAGGTTTCAAGATAGCGACCAAGTGAAAGTCGAAATGCACCAATGAATGCCTAGAAAAGATAGCTTTACCTATCTATGACAAAACAAAAGGGGATGTTTTTTCATGAACAAATCTCTCCACATCTTTCCTCGATTCCGCTGCCTCTCTAACGTAATGTACTCCCTAACCGACTCTTTTTTTGTGGCTTGCTCCTTTGAACGGCAAGGAATTGCAAATCTTTGTTCCGTTATTGTTACTCCCTCGTAACGAACCCAACGGATTGAAACGAACTGCACGGACTGGACTGACATGATGAGAACAAAAGCAACGAAACCGATACAAGCCTCAACTGGATAAATGAAACGAAAGGAATGCTGTTATTACACTCGAAAGCAACTGACAGGGAATGACGAGAATGAGTTCATTGGTGCCTTCGCACACCGTTCACTTAGATTAGAGGCCTAGTTGACGACCCGCTTGGAGATGGAGAGGAACTAGCTTCTAGTAAATTCACAGATGTACTAGCAGGCTTGGCATCGTAAGCATAGAATATAAACCTAATCTGGGCGGAAGGCTGCTTGCGTGCTTGCTTCATTCTGGTACTGGTATCCCAGTTTTCTGTCCTCGTCTCAGCTGTTTTTGGCTCGGGAGGCTTTTTATGTTGACATACTAAACAAAAACCAGTCCTAAAGAATGTGGTAAGCGCATTAGCTTTTCGATCTAGACGCTACAAGAATTCCAAGCTCCGGGAATAAAGAAGCTCAGGATAAAAAAGAAGATTGATCTTCTTATCTTATTAGTATGGATCCGAAACTGCTTCTACAGTTGTGTCCTATCTTGTCGATCCTAACATCAAACGACAGGGGAAGAACGAATAACCAACTTGGTAAAATCGATCTACCAGGGAAGGATACGGGAAAAGGTCAAACTCCATAGAATTTAACCCCTCAGTTGTTGGAGGCGTTGAGTGGTCAGATCTTTCCTCCCGTATTGATCTACGACCAACCTGTGGGAAGCAGATAAAATAGTATAGTAATAAAAAAACCCGAACTACTCTATCCGCCCTGCCTATAGCAAGTTATGTGCGTGCCCAATCCGGCGCCTCCGCAGCAGTCGTTTAAGTTATAGATCAAGAAGTCGATCCAGGAAGGTGGAAATGCCAGTCAGAGCTGGGCGGGCTTGCCAATCCGTCGAGATTAGTAAACTTTCTTTTTATGTTCGACCAGGAAGCGGAGTTGACTCATCCCTACTTTCAGCGGCGATCAGTCTAGTCTAGTAGGCTCTCTCTCGCCAGTGAGTTCGGCTTCTCATTCATTTCGAATGAAAGGAAAGAGCTTCTAGTTTCTCATACCGAAAAAGAGGCGGTAGAACGCCTAAAGTCCTTCTCATTTCAATCTCAATCAAGAAGGGCTCTTCTTCTATGCAACTGATAGGCTCTTCTCTCTTTGACCCTTCCCTTGGTTGTTATGATCTCATTGAGTAAGATAGAAGCTCAAATATCTTCTCCTTAGGGATCAGTGGTTCTTCGTACAGATTTGGCCTAAGAGCGGTAATTACGGCAGAATGTTGTTTTTTTGGTTCAAAACAATCAAATTCATTACAGGAGAAAAAAGACAGCGTAGACGATAGATTCATCGGATAAAGAGAGGATGCGAGAAAGTGAAAGTGAGGACAGCGATTCAAGTTCCGGTTGGGCACACGATTCGGGTTCTTCCTCCTAGAGAGTCCGCGCCTTTTACTTAGTAGGGGTCCATCGAGAATCTTTCCACCCAGTCCCCAGGATTCGATTCGCGCCTAGCCTAATTCGAACTACTTGCTCGAAAGCACCTTATACTGCTAATTGCTAATGGCTTTGCTTTGTCGTTCACAGGAGGGGAGCCCGACTGGTAACTCCTTCATTCACTGTTAGATAGTATCCCTTCTTATATGCACTACTTCCTATTTGATTGTCCTATTATTAGTCTTATCCGTACTTTCCTCGCTATAGGGAACTCCCTATTAAAGCTTCTTCATCTCGGTGAATTTCGAAATCTTTGATCTCCGGCTTATGAGTGGAAAATCAAATCCTTTATTTTACAGCTATATGAGATGCACTTTTCCACTTTTGATCTACCTCTTAGGAAGGAAAATCAATGAATGCCATTTCACAGCTATATGAAACGCACTTTTTTCATGGATCTCTGTCCTGTTAGAAGGGAAAGTCAATTCATGGAAATTGCAGCTATATAAAATGCACTTTTCTCATTTCTATCATCATCAGGGGACCAGAGACTAAATGATCACATAAAGGCGATCCGGGTCGGATATTCGGACTCCGATTACGCTGGGTACCCAGACACCAGGAAATCGACATCAGGATACGTCTTCCTGCTTGCCGGCAGCGCCATTTCGTGGAAGAGTGAGAAAGAGTCACAGCTTCTTCCTCTACACACGCTGAGTATATTGCTTGCTACGAGGCCACATGCCAGGCCAGGCTATTTGGCTGAGGAAATTCATCACAGGACTTCAGGTGATGGGTACTATCTCTAGACCGCTGAAGATCTACTGTGATAACTCAGCAGCCCTTGCCTTCTCCAACAACAAAAAGTCGTCTAGCAGGTTGCGACGTAAAGTACTATTTTTTGAAGGAAATTTGAGCCTCTAGTGTCGATAGATCACATTAGCACCAGCATGATGATAGCAGACCCTTTGACCAAGGGGCGGGCACCTGGGCACATGAGTTTGTGAAGATGCGTTGGTTGATCCGGAGACATGGCCACTACTGGCCTAAGGTCCTGTCAGATTGCATAGCATATGCTAAGAGCTGCGATGCCTGCCAGAGGTATGGACCAATCCAGCACAAGCCGGCTTCCGACTTAGACCCGATTATCAAGCCTTGGCCATTTCGAGCTTGGGCAATGGATATCATCGGACTATCCCAGATCGTCAAGAGCTCTTTCTCCTAGTAGAGGCCCAGCCTTCTCCACCTTGCGCCCTGGGTACCTTACTGACTTCCCTGGGGGAGGTTGAGAAGAAGCAGCTATTGAACCCCCATCTGTCTTTGCTGCTTGACTGATGGAAAGCTTGACTTTCTTACTTGACTGTTGAACGACTCCGATCTGCAGATGTTTTCCTTTCAAATTTCTTTTCCTATTTCAAAGAGGACGTCTGTCTTATGAATCGATTGAAGAAGAAAGAAACTTAGCATAGAAGAGAGGCAAGGCAGAATAAGCGATGTTGGAGGCAGGGCTCCTAGAAGCTCATACCCGTCGAAAGGGAAATGATCTTTAGGTAAGAAAGGCCCCTCTCTTCACTAAGCTAAGCCGGAAAGAGAGAGAGAGTTAGATCCGGGCATAGCCATAGATGTGGAACTCTTTCGAAATAGGTAAGTCAGACTTTCTGGCTAAAGAAAGAGGACAGGTGCGTAGCGGTTCGGAATCGTAGCAAGTGACATCCTCAATCAATAAAGACCTGGCTCAAGGGCTTGAGCGTCTAAATTCGACTCTTTTGTCTCTGGGGTTCGGAAGAATCTTTTTCCCCCGAGATTGTCTTCTATTAGAGAACGGCAACCGAAGGGGATATTTTCACAAGAGCAGCGCCCATTCCGACCTTTGCTACTGCTACTGGGTATGCACTTCTAAATGTTGCAGTTGATGGCCTGATCCCGGGAATAAGAGAACTTTCTCTTACAGGTATTCACTCATCCCCTCTCAGTGGCAAGAGTGAGTAGATAGCAGAAGTTCTTTCATTCCTCATTCCTGGGATATTAGTGAAGCTTGCCCATTAGGGGTGTTCTCACCTGTGCTATCAATAAGAAGGAGCCATTTCCCTGGTAGGCTAAGCCAGAAAGAGAGAAAGAGAATATTAAAAGGCTACGCACCTTGGTCTTGGTCCAGAGCGAGGATTGGGATAAGTTGAACCCGTTCTCTTTAGTTCTATTTGAACTAAGCCGAATCGCTATCTCTGAAACGTCGTACTCTCTTTATCTGATCTGAGGATTCTGTATGCAGCATCTAGATGTATCTATCGTTCTTGGCTTCTGCATGAATTGACTCACGACTCCAACAACATAGGCAATGTCGGGTCGTGTGATGGTTATATACACTAGACTCCCAACCCTGCTTCTGAACTGAGACACATCTTCAATAAACTCGCCGTCCTCTGAAGTGAGTCTATGCCTCTGTTCTATAGGAGATTCACAAGGCCTACAATGTTGAGATTTTATGTGTAGGGATATTTTTGATTATTTATATTGTTCCATTGTATTTCTCGAAATCGGGGGACTTAGTAGGTAACTTCAAGTCGGGGAAGATACATAAGTCCGCGAAGCTCACGCTACCATATGCATCAACTCCCTGCATAATTATCATCTTTTCTTCTAAACTTGAAAGTTGACTTGCCACTTTCCTGTCTTCAGCTTCCTTTTTAGACTTCTGCCGATCATCGCCAATCTCAACTCGACTACCTTCCGGAACCGCCGGAATTGGGACATAAAGTGGGTTTTGCATCGGCACTCCGAGGCCTAAAGTTGCTTGTGTATTATCGCCCCCGGTGGGCAACTGTTGCTGCGGTAGCAGTACTGCAGGCTGTTGCCGAACTGTCGGCTGTTGCTGGACAGTAGGGTGATTTTCCGGATTCCTGTTGGTTGTCAGAGTGGCGACGGCCTTTCTTATCTCGTCCATCTGTTGGCGCATTTCTTCTATATCCCCAATCATCTGCTGAACAACATTCTCTACAGTTGAAGTCCCTTCCATAACGGATACTGATGCTGACCTTGCTCGAGTTCGAATAGGGCTACGTGTAGCAGTCCTCTGAGTTCTGCCTCTCCAGGGCCTACCCCTGATTTCTGTGACTTCCTCCAGTTAGATAGATCCCTGTTCCTACATAGATGAATAAAGATATGAAAGAGCTCGAGTTGGTCATATAATCGCAAGAATAGTAGGGACCATGTACGAGATGCAATGGAATGACATGATATGATGCTTTGGATGGTGACTCAACAATGCTTTGTTTGATGTGATTACTTGTTCGGCTTAGACATAAGGATGTCCGTGTTGTTCGAGGTACTTGGACCTGTGAAGGCGCAGTAGGTAAGGCGGCCTACTGAGGGAGGAGTGGTACTCGTATTAGTGGGCTGTAGCAGACAATAGGCGTCTACTAAGGAGAAGGGGCATCAGAGCCCGCTGTTGTGAAAGAAGTTGAAATGCAAATCATGAGATGCTTTGATGTTGTGCTTGTGAATGCTCGATATGATGTACGTGCCAGTGCAGCGTTTGACAGAGTATTCGCACGCCGGCGCGTGTGATGTTTGAATGTGACGGTGCATACAGTCTTCGAATGTCAGTGCACGAGGTGGCCGAATCTGATGGCGGCGCCTACTCAAAAGGAAGGAATCCTATCCTAGGGAGGTACCTAAACTTGATGAAAAATAAGGAATCCTGAATTTGATGGAGAGATGGGCAATCAACATTTGATGCGCGACAGGTAATCAGAACCTGTGGGAAAGGGGAAACCTATGACCTCGGAAAGAAGGAAGGCTACCACGCAAGTCGAACATATGTAATGCTTATGAGTCATGAAAAACAAAAAAGCTGTTATATATACACAAAGTTCATTTACGCCTTAGGTCGTGAGAACGACAGTATGCAATGAACTTCAAAAGGGCAAAACTGTGATTTTCTTCTTCCAACTCGTACTGTCTCTCTGCCAATTGCTGGTTTTCTGTTTCTACTTCGTGTAACCTCATGGAATATGCCAGGTTCTTTGCTTCTAGCTCCCACTGCTTATCCATCAAAGCTTGTTGACTTTCTGACCATATCCGCGGGATTCTCTGATGTCGAGCTCGTTCCTCGGTCAGGTAATCTCGATAACTTGGATTGGGCGGAGGTAGGCCTCCAGCATTCCAGGGAGGGAGATCCACCCCGAAGTTGGCCTCTACCCATAGGAGATACTCTTGATGGGCTTTCTGAGTCATCTTGCAGCCGGTACCCTCTCCGCGGTCTCGCGATTTCTGCATTCCTAAAGATGTAATCCCTTTCAGACTCTGACCCTGCTGTCGGTGATGGTATAGTCGAAAAACCAAGGACTCAGATCTTCAACCACAGGGATGGTTTGCACTAGCCCATACTGTCTCATAACTCGGGATGGAAGCGGTCATTCCCCGGAAACCTATTAAAGGAACCATATGATGTCCTTCACAGTGTAAAATAGCCTCACCTAGTCCGAGCCACTGGGCTTTCAGTATATGTTCAAATGTCAGAGAATTGAGAGCAGCAACCCAATCCCCCTTAGTAGCAATACGACTAGGATCGTTGGCATGTCGCTGATAGTCGGTGATGATGTCATGATCGAAATACCCCTTTGTTCGGATGGAGCTAAACTCCTCAAGGTGTTCGAGAAACCATATCTGTAGTAACGGCGCGCATCTCAAGAAGTCTCGGCGACGATGCGAGGAGCAATAGGAAAGAGAGCGCAGCAACTTTCCCAAAATCTTTGGTACTATGGTGTGATGGTCGTCAATCTGATCTAGCATGGGACCGATGCGGCAATCTATGAAACCAGCCTCCCCTGGGAAGACGGCACTTCCGAATACGGCCAAAGCCAAGGCTGTAAAACGACACTTGTTCCAGTAATCCATACTGGTCTTGAACCTTGTTAGAATGAAAACCTGCCTCGGCGGCGAAGTACTTTTATATGAACTTTAACGAGCATTTGCTGGGCGATCCCTCAAGCCCTGGAGTAAGTTCTAAGCGGGAGCACGGTATACCCAGAAGACTACTTAGGTTGTTTTTTCCCCCCCTGGTGCAAACGGCTGTACCAACTTGTTGCGGTCATGCGGGAGGCCCAAGAGTCGGGAGAATTCCTCTAAGGTAGGTGTGAGCTCGAAATTCCCGAAACGAAAACATGCGGTATTCCTATACCAGATCAAGGCTTCGATCAACAGATAGTGTAGTGTACCCTGATACTTAACAATGACAGAATGTTCTCATACTGACGCCGGAAAGCAAGAGTGTCTTCTGCGGACATGCGCTCTGCCCATCGTCTCAAAGGTGTAGGCGAAAAGGGAAATTACCTCAATCCTGAAAACGGTGACATGACGACTGTATCGGGGCTTGCCTCAGTAGATAACTCTCTGATAAGATCCTCATTCCCAAGTTTACTCGTTGAGGCCATGGTGCCTACAAGAGTAAGGACAGATAGACCATTAGCGAATGCTTGATAAGAAAGATGCATGCACAGACAAACAAGCGGGTAGCCACAAACAGAAGGATATCTAGACTAAAGGAGGGACATGTAGTCCGGATAAGGAAAGATGTGCAGCTTGAAGGTTGGAAATGCATGTAGCCTAACAAGGGAGACTGTGCTATCCTCGATGCTTGAAGGGTCAACTAGGGGAGATTACTAACCTTAACGGAAAGGGGTAATCTAACCTAAGGGATTGAAGAGGCGATGTGCCTAACCAAAAGGATAACTAAGCCATCAGAAAAGTGGGACCAAGATGTGCTTTTTGGATTGTAAGGACAATTGCCTTTGGAAGTGCAAAGTTTGTGAAATGCATGCATACGGTTACTCCTTTGAAAGGAGGAAGGGCCCTCGAGTGAGTGCTTTCCCGCGATAGAGAAATAGATAGAGTGGGTTTCCCCAGCTTTTTGAATCGAAGATTGGGTTGGTCCGATCCTGTCCTGCTCCAACCAAAAGAAAGGAAAATGCCAAAGAGAGGAACCCTCCCTTCAACACTCTACTAAGCTCTGTCTATTGAAAGAATCTCCTAAATCCTTGCGTTGTCACTTTAGTAACCCGCCCTGCTCTTCGACTTTACGTAGCGAAAGAAACCACCTAGCTCGACAGCAGATGATGCAGATGGAAAGTCACTGGTGGACCAACCACTTCAGTCGTGGAGAATGAATAACCGGATGGCCCGAAAGGCAACTCCGGGGTGGTTGAAATCAAAAGATGAACTTTCAGTAACAGGAGAGGGTAGAACGGGCTAAACCAATCCATCATGAATTGTCTTTTCGAGTCGTCAAGTCATGAAATCACCGGCACCTCCTGTCTTGTTCACGTTCTCGCTCCTTCTCATCGGAGAGATAGATCTTTTCTTCTTAGGAGCAAGCTAACGGAACGAACTCTTGGCTGGGCTGGGTCCAGCAGTTGATCTGCCTTATTATGCATCGGATTGCTCTTTTCCTGCATAGCATCAACTGGTTTTTCCCTTTGCTTAATGATCTGCATCCACTTCTGTGTTGCACTGTAGATATCCAACCATTGCTCAGGCGCAACCTGTAGCTTTCCTTTCATCTCTTCCGTTGACCTGGTGACTGGGGCAATTGTTCCCATTACGTATGAGGCCTTATTCTCTTCATATGATTTTTCTGCCTCCAATGTCTCTTTTTGCTTTCCTTTTATCATATGCACAATTGTGTGTTGCAGCTTGTCGGCCATGACTGACTGCTAAGTGTGTCTCAGGTGAAATATCCAATCTCTACATCTTATTCTCTAAGATTCGACCACATGTTGATGAAAGGAGCCCCCGATGGCTTCAATCTCATCAGCCATAGGATTCTTTATCACGACGCAGAGTATCTCGCTCCACCACAGTGCCATCCAGCTGCACCTACAATTCATGGTTATCTTTCCACAACTGCGCATTGTCTCTCTCGGTCTGGAGAAGCCAATAACCGAGTTCGTTCCCAATGCTGCCTGATCAAGTCATTAGTGGGAACTTTACTAACATATGAAGGTTGGGATGCTAGGACTTACTACAGATGTATATCCTCGACTGTACAGCAATACAACTCTCCTCTTCATTCTTGTTGATCCATTTGAGTGGTCAACTGAGTTTCGACTGAAGACATTGTTAGACAGACATCTTGCTCGCTATTTGTATTTCACAGTTGGTTTGAATGCCTTGCTGTGTGCCTTATGAACTGTTCTATTCTATTGATCCCTCAGTTGTGTTTAAGGGGGGAAGTCACTTATATTATGATGTATTTATTTCTAGTTGACTAATCGATTGAGACTGCCCTGTCTTGTTGTCTAGTCGACTACTCGACTGGGAATGTTTGGACAACAATTGTTTCATCTTTTTCTTGTTCATTCACGTATAAATAGACCTTCTATGCAGCATTTCACTAGAAGGGGATGTGAAAGAAATAAAGTCAATCAAGCTTGTATGTTCTTCTTCGTTACGGCCTCTGAGGGTCCTCACGACCCTTCAATCGTATCCGACTGCATGCGTCAATCCACCCCTTAGGGTAAGACCGCCATCTTCTTCCATTGCCAATGACAGCCTTCTTGTACCTTCGGATATTCTGTTGAATCTGATAGTTATCACTTTCCCGTAAACCGGAGCTCCCCTCAGAATGGTTACTGGACAAGAACCGGGTTGGGTTGGCTAGACCCCTCACAACATAGCAGACACATAAGAACGATATATGATGTCCCTGGAGATTATGCGGCCTTACGGTACTGATGATAGATCACGAAGGTTTTCTGTCACTACTTAAGATAACACAATATTGGGATGTGAATCCATAAGAGAAGGACATAATAGAATAGATAGGTGATGGAGTCTTTCGGAGGTGTGGCTAGCTCTGGGTCAGCTGTAAACTCTTGTTCAAGGAGTGAGGGAAAAGCAATGTTTGAATTTCACAGGCAAAAGGCCAAGGCGAGAAAGACCCAGCGCAAGGGTAAATGCTCTTTGATAAGATGGATCTGTTTAATACGAATAAGCTGTTCTTCCATTCCTCGTGTTAGCCAGGAAGTTCGAATGGCTTAGTGGTATAGAATCCGATCTTTCGGAATAGAAATAGAATAGGCTCTTCTCCTTTCCTTTAGTTTGGCGAGATAGGAATTGTCTCTAGAAGCCTTAGGCCGATTAGTTAGACTGATCTTTGTGATATAGCTTTTGTGGTCTTGTTTAGCGATTGCGCATTGCCGTGCTGTCTTCAACAAAGATCTCTGCTCTTTTCCTTGATGCGGAGAAGATATAGTTCTTAGTTAACCCCCTGGCCAGTTCAGTTAAGAGAGTTCGAGGCATAGCCCAGGTGCTTTTAGCGAAGCCGGAATTCCATGTTGGTAGTTCCGCCGAGGGTGACATCACTGGGGAAGAAGAATTCTAGATCGAATGCGACCATCGAGTTTCTTCAACGAGCCCCACCCTGGGTCTTTCTTAGTGTAGTTGGTTTTCCCGTGGTAAGCTCTCTGACTACTGGCTTGGCTAGGCTGGTCTCCTATTAAACATGGTAAGCCCGACCCTCCCCTCTGAGAAAATACCCGGGAATCCTCCCTTTTTAGGAGTCAGAAGTCCTCTCTCGCCAGTCTCGGTCAATTGAATCTGACTGAACTTGACAGGTTCGGACTTGCCTTTCCTCTTCTTTAATGGATGGGAACACATCGAATGAAAAGGATGTCGAATGAGTTGAAAGATGGCAAAAACCCTATTAATGGCTAGCTTGTGAGAAATTCAATCTGCACTTTATTGGCTCCATCACCTCCACCAGCAGCAGCCTCTCTAATCCGATTCCGTTCCACAGGGATGCCAAGACAATGATGATGGCCCGTTCTTCTTCTCAGAGACTACTTGAACTGCCCGATTGACCCTTCCCTGTAAGCTCTTTAATGGTGGATTTGCCTGACCTTATTTCTTTCTTCAGAGGAAACTAAAGGAGTCATCACTTCAAGTGAAGGCGGAATAGAAGACTGGAAAGCCGGAGTCAGCCAACCCTTTAGTAATAGCAAAGGCGGCAAGCACAGATGAGAGGGACATCACTGAAGAGCTTAACTGACGAGCTATTTTTGTGATTAGCGCTTCTGCTCACTGGCTAGATCGGACTGTCTGTACCTTTGCTAACTCTGCCTGTAAGGAAGTTAGTCCATAGCGCTTACTGGGCCAAAGCATTTCGAAATCGCCCGTCGATTGAGAGGTGGAATCAAAAGCACAATGGGAAGTGGGAGATAGGCTTGGAGACAAATGTTGGGAGCTGCGCCGCTTTAAGAGTAAGAGGAAACCCGGGAAAAGCCTCAGCGTACCAAGGGCGGAATCCGATCCAAAAGAGAAAGAGCATAAAGTAAAGGGGCCAAGTGAGAAATTCTCTGATTCTGACTGAGATCTTTGTCCTACTTCTCACCCGGCTAGCTGCTGAATTCAAGTAGTTGACTTGACCGGAATCACAAGTTTTCAATGATACCGGCAATTGGGAATCTCAGTTGATGAGCCTGGCAAACGGAGCTACGAAACTAAGCAGCATACTTCGCCTTTAATACCTTTTTAGTCCAGTCCTGCTGCTTGTACGGAGTACGAATAAGGGGGCTGCCCAGTCTCAAACGCAAGATAAAGCTACGCCCCTCCTTGCCTAAGAGTTCTTGCTTCAAGTTAACTTGCGGTCGGGAAGTCTCTTGTTTATCTCTTTTTCTTAACCATACTCAAAACATGGCCTTTGACGTAAGAAATCTGGTATGTTGACGAAAATTGTTGACTGGAGCTTGAAATTCTAGCGCTGTTTGATGGATCGAGAAAAGCAAGCAAAGAAGCAGCAGGATGCGGAATATGAAGGGGCTGGAGGTAGAGCCAATGACCAATTGAAGAGTTACAGACTAGAGTATAAAGCCCTCAATCATGCTCTTGCCAGTGGCATAGATTGTTTTTGGAATCAAGTGCACCGAGAAAAACAACTCGGCGGAACCCTCAACATGTGCTAAAAGCAAGATACGAAAGGGGTGATCTCGAGGTTGACCTTCTTGGGGGACCTTTTGCTATAAGGTGATGCCCTTCGGGCTGAAGAATGCTGGATTAACTTACCAAAGGGCCATGACAACCCTATTCCATGATATGATGCACCAAGAGATAGAAGTCTATGTAGACGACATGATCGCCAAGTCCCTTGACGCAGAAAGTCACTTGGTGAACCTAAGGAGGCTATTTGAGAGGCTCAGAACAGCTCCGTCTCAACCCAACCAAATGCATATTTGGAGTTACCTCTGGCAAGCTGCTAGGGTTTATTGTCAGTAAGCGAGGCATAGAAGTTGACCCAGCAAAGATCAAAGCCATAGTTGATATGCCAGTTTCAACAACTCAGAAAGAGGTCAGAGGCTTCCTAGGGAGGCTGAATTACATATCCAGGTTCATTTCGCAGCTAACTGCGACCTGCGAGCCAATATTCAAGTTATTGAAGAAAAACGCTCCTACAGAATGGACTGAGGAGTGCCAGCAAGCTTTCGAGAAGATCAAGCAGTACCTTCTAAACCCTCCAGTGTTGGTGCCTCCGACTCCCGGAAGGCCCCTGATCATGTATCTCACAATTCTCGAATCGTCCATGGGTAGTATACTGGGACAGTGCGACGAATCCGGCAGAAAGGAAAGGGCCATATTTACTACCTCAGTAAGAAATTCACAGACTATGAGCCGATGCAGATTGATTTTCCTGATGAGGCGGTGATGTTTGCAACAGAAGAAGAACCGGAGGAATACCCAGAATGGAGGCTATTCTTTGATGGGAGCAGCCAACGTCTTTGTAAACGGGATAGGAGCAGTGCTAGTATCCCCTCAGGGATCTCATCTCCCAATTGCAGTGAAACTGAGGTTCGCTTGCACCAACAACGTCACAGAGTATGAAGCATTTTTTATAGGTCTCCAAGCATCCCTGGATTTGGGAATACGAGATATCGAAGTTTATGGTGACTCTACTCTCATTATCTGCCGAGCTGTAGGAGAGTGGAAGACCGGGGGGGAACCCCAGCGAATTCCGTACGGTGAGTATCTGGAGGAGTTGATAATCCGGTTCAGAAAGATCACTTTTAGTTATATGCCCAAGACCAAGAACCAGTTCGCAGATGCTTTAGCAAGACTCGCCTCAATGGTCCGAATTTCAGAAGAAAGAGACATCCATCTGATCAAGGTGGAAGTAAGAGAGGAGCCTGCATACTGTGCTTTCGCAGAAGAGGAACTCGACGGCAAGCCCTGGTATCATGATATCAGGGTCCTTATCAAAGAGAGAAAGTCCCCAGTTGGGGCAACTGACAATGACAAGAAGACAATCAGGAGGTTATCAATGCAGTTCTTTCTGAGCAACGATACCCTGTACAAGAGATCCTATGACAGCATGCTGTTAAGATGTGTCGATACGGGCGAAGCAAACCGGTTAATGGCAGAGGTGCACAGTAGTGACTGTGGCGCGCATATGAATGGCTTCATGCTTTCCAGAAAGATCCTCAGAATGGGCTACTACTGGTTCACAATGGAGCATGATTGTGCGAAGTATGTAATGTCACCAGTGCCAGTTGTATGCAGATAAGAGCAAAGCACCTTCAGTTCCTCTCAACAACATGACGTGAACGACCGCTTTCTATGTTTCAATCGGATACCAATTGCTTGGATGCGTTTGAAAGCCTCAAGATGACTTGCAGAAAAAATGTTTTCTAGGTTTGTCTTGTGTCTCCGTAACAAATGGTCCATTTATTGATGGGCGAACGACGGGGATTGAACCCGCGCGTGGTGGATTCACAATCCACTGCCTTGATCCACTTGGCTACATCCGCCCCTACCCCCGCACAGGTTTAAGTCTCTATCTACGATAAGATCCTTTCTTCCCTATTCCCGCTATCAAAGAGAAGCTTTTTCCTATACTATAGTTGCAAGTCTATTGTTGTGTTTCGGAATTAGGAAAAACAAAGCTTCAACAAGTAGAAGCTTCCTGGCAAAGCTTCAAACAAAGAGGTTGGGCTGTTCACTTCATTGATTTGACTTCACTTTACTTAAGATTAAAGAAAGGGGCCGGGCGGGCAGTGAAGGCTCATTTAGTAGACAGCGAGCGAGCAGCAAACACCTACTCCTATCAAAATGAGAAGCGAGCCTCTATCAGAGAAAGCCATTGCGCGCTAGCCTCTTGTATAGGGTTCCAAACCTGCGCACCCCTAAACTACAAGCTTTGAAGCTCCTACTTTGACTTCATTTATGGGATATTTAAAGAAGCCCCTTTCTACAAACCTTTCCATAATATAAGGGAAGCTCGAAGAGCTTTCTTCGCATGCTTAAGCGCACCCCCTTTCCATTAGTAAGGTTGTCAAAAGGCTTTCTTTTTGTTCCTTTATTACTAAACTAATATAATAGGGGTAGGGAGGCGCTAACGAGCAATCAAACTAAAGCGCTAACGCTCCTTTACTAAGATTATAATATATATATAAAGAGTTGGCCCTTCTTTCTCAAAGTCAACTTTCTCGTTTCTTGCTTTAGTTTTCAATAAGGGGCGCGTTAGCGCCCTTCCTTCAGCTGGCTCCGCCCTATCTATTCATCTCTTTTTTCAAATGGATATTTAGGGATCTCTCTTATTCATAGATCTTGAAACCGGATCAATATCCATTTATCAATAGATCTATCGAAAGATAGAAAGATATAGATCTCTATCTGGATCTATCTCCATATCTAAATATGGAAGAACCAACACTTAAAGGGCGTAACCAACGGAAGGTTCTCACCCTGTCCCCGACATTGTTCTCCGACGATGTCCCCTGGGCGAAAGGGGCCACCATTCTCTTTCTTTCTTCAATCGTTCCGATCAGGACAAGTGGGTTGGTTCGTTTCCTCCTCCTATCTACGCAATTCTCTGTCTTCGTTCGTGATCATCTTGGGCGAAAAGTAGTTGTAGAGGAGCGGCTGTGAAACGGCGATTCCCCCTTTCCATTGAAGTAGGGAGGGCCTCCTTCCCCACCATTCCGGCCTATTATTGATAGGGATTTTACCGATGCTGAAGGTAGCTTGCTTACCAAGCCACCCACTTGAGAAGCTAGTCGCCAGAAAGAAGCGACGAGGAAGCGAAGCTGTCTACGAAGCTTTGCTTCCCCCCCCTGTAGTCGGAGTACTCGGCTCGTCGCTACTTTGATTCAAAAAGTAACCGATGGTTCCCGACTTTCTCCGGTTTCCTCATCCATAACTTTTTTTTTTCAAAATACCGGTACGCTCTAAAAAAAAGTCAAGGATAAGCTTGCATTCTAGAAACGGTAGCTTCCCGCCTCCTTCATTCCTACTGCCTCCTTCGGTGAGAAGTTCCCTTCCCTTTTCGAAAATGCCTGATGGGTCTGCTCAGCAAACGTACAAAGTGGAGCTGCCCGCTGTTTGGCTGACCCTCTTCTTACCATTCGGGTTGGGTTGACCCAGAAGTACTGTAAGAAGGAATGGAACCACTGGAGAGTCGTCTGCAGTTCACACTTGGGCAAAGACGACTGACTTTGGAAGTGGAACACGCACCGATTTGCGCTATTCCGGGTTCTTTTTTTTCGTAGCGAAATCAAGGTTTATGATAAAGTCAGCGAAGTTTCTATGGTGTTCTACCTTTGGGTAGTCTCGGTCCACAGTGGAAGGCTCCGCACCTGAGCCTCGTTAGACTCAGCGGAAGTGTTAAGTGTAAGTGAAGAGAATAGAAGAGATGAAGTCCGTCCCTTAGCCTAGTCTATATCCACAGCTGACGCAACTCCGTACCGACGCCTTAACTACTACTTAATTAACGGCTAAGTGATTTCATAAGCTGAGCTTTCCTTAACCAGCTGACCTTACTTCGTAACCTCGGCCTCCCTTTCTTTTTAGTTTGACTAAGTGACTTCCTAACCTCAACGTACTTTCTTTCTTACTGTAGCATAGGGCTTCGCCACTTCAAACGGGCGCTTCGCCCTTTTTTTTTTAGAAAGAGCGGGGCCTTACTTATTCAGGGAGGATGAAAGAAAAAGAAAGGGATCCGGGGGCTTTATGATCGGAGAAAGGGAAGGGGCGTGGTTGGTGTGTCACTGGGTCGGTGGGGGAACCCGTAGGAAGGGGGGACGACCCACCGAATTCACATCAGAAACCGCCAACATGAACACAAACGAAATCTTGAATTGCGTATAGAAAAGAAAGAAAACGAACCACTTCTATTCTCGGAGCTTAGGTATATGAAGAATGGCTTTTTGGTCCCTTTCGTCCAGTGGTTAGGACATCGTCTTTTCATGTCGAAGACACGGGTTCGATTCCCGTAAGGGATAGGTATTAATTCCCGGCCGCTTTCCGCCAGTGTTCATTGCTGAGTGATCGCTCGCTATCTGGCTGGAAAGGGTGGTCTGGAAGCTTCCTCTCTCCCAGCAAGCAAGACGAGATCACCACTTCTCTCAGTAATGGACTTCCTTTAATTCTTCCTTAGTCTTAGATGTCCTTTCATAGATTCTCGAACCTCCGACAGACAGAATCCCCATGCATGCGTTCTTTCTCTCCTCCCCTTTTTTGTTTTCTTTGATTTACAAGCTGGAATTGAACCAGCATCTCAGGTGGCTTTCCCGGCGCACTTCCTGATTGTGCTATTTTGAAAGTTCGTGAGAGTACATCTGGGATTTGGTTATCGAGGTACAAGAAAGATGATTGTGGGAACGAGTGATGGAAGGTTTTGTTGTGGTGGGCTTGCGATGTATGGGCATATGAGTGGTGAGGGGTTTGTACCAGAGTCTTTCCCTCTATTCCATCATCTGAGAGGTAATGCTTTGCTGATTTGGACTGTTCGAAGAACTAGGCTTGGCGGATCCGGTATGTATCACGTTGCAACCTGGCCAATTTCCTTCTCCTTCAAGATGCATTCCCTCCTCGGGTTCCGGATAATTGATGAACTGTGATGTGTCGAACTGCTCAATCTCCATCTGTTCCAGTAGCTCTATCTGATACTGCTGCTCGGCATAATCTTCCCTTCCCATAGTTGATACTCATACATTTCAGTTGTCGGCAACTCCAGAGGCTCTATCGGAGGCAGGGAACTGAAGATGTCGATTGATGACAACTCTGAAAATGACTGTGCTAATTGAACGGATTCAGACACTGGCCCGTGCAGCTGACCTTCTATGTTATTGAACTGTGGGAATTCTGGCATAACTTCTGAAGTAAGAGGACGAGTAGGATCCGCTATGTAATAGATGCGTTTGCCGGAAGGCATTCCCCACCAACTGACTTTTCTTTTGTATCACCGGACTCGTATCTCTTCTGCTGCATTTGTTGCATATTCCTCTTCTTCCACTGAGCACTCAGTGGATAGAAAGCGGGTTGGCGGCAAGCGTGACGAGAGGGCAGAGTTCCTTTGTGAAATGGCATACAGACACTTGTCTACGAAATGGGTCTGACAAAGAACGGGTAAATGCAGAGACCTCAATGGAGGGAAAGAGTCCTTTCTGTAGTTGTCTCTAATGTAGCGGCAAATGCGGCGTCTCTAGATTTCGCGATAACCGCATTCTCCACTTTAGGGAGCTTAAGGCACTAGCAATCTCCGGCTGGCTTTCCTTCTGGCTCACGACTTGGATTTGAACCAATCAAGCTACTTGCCCTTTAGTATAGTAGATCGTGACTCTGATTCTACTTATGAGATTTTCTAATGAAAAGCTTTACCGTGACATACTAAAAAAGAGGGTCTTGCGATGCTTCTTCACCCCAGGGTCACCAACCAGTGGAAGAGTCGAAAGCGGAGTAGAAACGAACCTTTAGTCACGTAGGGGCCCCCCTAGAGCTAATCCTTCTGTTTATGGTCTTAACTTAATCAGCAGAGGGGAGGAGTCATTTAGTGCCAAGTCCAGGTCTTCCATTCCATTTCCTGGTGATGGGGTGGATTTCAGGATCGAAGAAGAGGGAGATCCAAATATGGTACAGCCAAATCCAGATGAATGGAAGATGCCTATTGCGGGTCTGGTCCCTGCTTCCTCACATTGAACGATTACATGGTGTTAAGCAATTGAGATCGACCTTTCTCATGCAATTGAATGCTCCAAGCGATCAGTCCATGACTTCCCTCCAAAGTACTACACCGTAACCCTCGTCCTCAACGGACTCCCAACAGGACAGTCATCACTCAAATACACAATACAGATCAAATATCTCATCACCATTCTCATCGAATTCGAATCCTCATTCTATGCCCATTAAGAAGATAAATCGACGATGTAGACCCCTCATGGATTTCAATGAGTCTTTATCGGCCGCAGGTTCCTTTGTTCCTTCTTCCCCTCCTTTGAGAAGATATTGAATCTCCTCCTCTCGTTCCCCTCCGGCTCTTGCTTTGTTGATGACCGTTCAGGTCCTGGAGCTACGGCCCAGTACATTTTCGAATATTTCTTTCTTTCCTTTCTCTCCTTCCTTTTTCATTCCTCCCGGTCCTTTTCTAGGGGTGTAATTCTCCCCTCATCTAAGTTCTTTATGTTTTGTTTGAGGAGAATCTCAACCTGAAATACCTTGCTCTAAAGGGTCCATGTCTCCTCATAGTTTTTGGGAGTCTGTTTGCGATCATGACAATAGGCACGTTCCTCTTCTTCTTGAAGACCCTCGCTCTTAGAGGGAATACCCTAAGGGAACTCTCTTTACAAAACAAGACGGGAAAGACTCATTGTTCAATGGAATGAAAGAAGACGGGAAGAAGAAAGAAAGGACGGGATTGTCCCCTCTCAAACGGCTAGGGAATACCCAAAACGTGGTCCCTCTCAAACGTTGCTGCCTTAGCAGCAGTCCCATCCCATCCATATTCTATTAATTGGATTTCGAACCTGAACTCGATTATCGTCGTAATCGTAATCAGACTTTCTATTGAAAGATTCTCTGGCATCTTACTTACGATTCTGCTGCCTCTCTGAACTCGAATCTGTAGATTGAGTCCCTTACTTTCTTTATTTTCTAAGAAATCGATTCTCCAACTACTTCCTAGCTAGGAGGACTACCCTCTCTCTATATTGACTTCGCTACTGAGACCACTTCCAAGTAAGAGCGCAAGCCGACCATCTTTGCTGCGGAGGAACCTACATGTGAAAAAAGAACCTATCATACGGAGAAAGCCTTCCCAAGGCTTGCTGCCTATGCCAGATGCTCCTTTCTTTGGAACTACTAGTTAGTCTTGCCTATGAAAATAGAATAGTAAAACAAGGTTCCTGGAGACCGTGAAAAACCTTAATCTTCTGGGCATATCTCTGTATAGAAACCGGGACTTTACCTAGGTGGGGAACATCTCAATTGAAATCGGGCGATCCCATGAAGGAAACAAAGGGGCATAGAGGCGAGGGACCATACCCTGCCAGATCTACTCGTGCGGTCAGAGCCTATGACACATACTTTAGGACGAATTCCTGGTCATTCCTACCATTTGTTCTCATCATGCCATTTTGACCACCTTGCGAGGAGAATCTGCTTTCTATAGATACCCCAGCGTCAAGCTTCACAAATCATGCTTTCAAACGCAGTTCTTCTAAGATAAGAAAATCATCGATCGATCGATAGTAGACCAAGTTAGATGGGAATCGCCTCTACAAAGCTTGTTTTACTTAGATTAGAGAGACTTAGTCAACTCATAAAGGATGCGTTGAGGCCCGAGCCCTTGATACGTAGCTGGTCTTTAGCTAGTTTCTAATCTTTTTAACCTTCCGTGGTAAACAACTATAGAAAGTATTCTCGGGACGGATCAAGGTTATACCTGCTTTAATTGCTTCAATAACAACCAGATGGGGAACCTTTTAGGACACATGCGAACAATTCATATAAACCCTCTACTTGATCTTCGTATGCTATTCTCTTCCCAACCCAACCGTCTTCAGTAGGGCTCATTATCTATGCCGGATGCTCTTTGGTGCTACCTTCCTTTTCCTTACTTCCATAAAAGATGGATCTATCTCTTACTACCAGGCGTGCCTCAACAAAACCAGTCTTTTTCTTACAGTCCTGACATACCTCCGCCAGAACCAGTGTGGAACAGGAGGGGTTTAGCGTCTTCGAAAGAACGAACATGAGAATTCTCAAAGCAAAGGAAGATGAGATCGGTAAGCGATTACACACGCTTCCTTCCTAGCCCATATGCCAAAGGTCTGTAGAATGAGGACAAGACCGGGTGTCGGTTGGTGATCTTTATCAGGACGAGTTAGATCGCGTGCGCAGGCCTCGGAAGTAGAACGGGCCTGGGGATGGTGTCCCCTGCTGGCCCCCCGAAAGCCCTCTTCTCAAAACAAGTACTCATCATGTACACTGAAGAGCCCTCCGATCTAACTGCTGGTAAGCGAATAGATGCCGAAAGACGATGTCCCACACGTGCTCTAAATGAACCATACGTTGAGAAGGAGGTGACGTGACGGCTGATAATGTAGGCCGAGTAAGAAGATGGATAGGATGGACGTGGTTCCCACTTCACAAGTAGGCACGGGTGAGTTCCGGGTCTTTGATGGTAGACCGCCTAATCTTGTAGTTAAGGGTGTTCGCTCAACGCTTATTCAATCCATGACGACCATGCCACCATGTAAAGTGACTTGACGCATCACTGAATGAAATCCACATGCCGTGGTTTAATGAAATTATCTAAAGCTCATACATTATACGGACTCTATAGAGTAATAGAAGAAACCACCCACAACGGTTAGAGTAATAGAACCCCCAACAGTGACTCTTTAGAGTCAAACTTGACTGGTACTCTTACTCTTTTGAGTCCAATCCCGAGCAGAGTTCATACGTGAAGTTTCATTGTTGAATGAAGGTGAGTTCAAGGGCTTCTTTGATCGGGAAATGCACGCTTGTTGTCGTTAAGGTCCCTTCCCCCTGAGTTCAAGATGTCCCTTTCTCTTTCAGCAACTTCCCTCATTGGGATTGGTCAAGCTCCTTCACTTATTGCTCGATCCGATCCGGAACCTATTGGGATAGCACCTTTTCTTCCTATTATTAGGTCTTCTTGCCCGTTAAGTTCCTCTACTGGTAGTCTAGTTGTAGTTTTGAGCGGGTTTAATAACAGAATCTGGAGAAGCTTTACAAAAAGTGGGTAGGTTCCTAGCTCAACAGAGGAAGGATCCCCAACATAAGGTAGCTTTCCCAAGGGAACTCACTCTACTTAAAGGTTTTTGAGGTACTTACTCAGGAGGGAAGATTACTCTACAAAAGAAGACGGAGAGGGGATACCCCAGGGAAGGGGGGAACACGTTAAGTTGCCAGTTCCGATCGAAGGAATAGGGGACAAGGTGCTCGACCAACTAATCAGTATTGGGGAGAACTAATCTAGCTATTAGCTAAAGGTAGATTGCTTTCAAGCTACTCGGCTAACTAGGATCGGAGTGGAATTAAGACTCCCCTCTCGGAGTTTAACTGTGAACTGACTTAGCCCTTCACTTCTTTCTTTCCCTCACATTTACCTCACATCAAGGAGAGCATTCTTCAAGACATTTGAGAAGCATCAAGGATTCCTTGTTCTTTGGAAGGGAATCCACTTCTCCTCCTGCCGAAGACTGAAGAGTAAACCTTGCATTCATTCTCTAAGGATTAACAAGGTTAGTAATAGGCTATAGGCTCGACTGCAAGGAGAGAAGGAAGCAGCTTGACTTTCACGACTATCAGGGCACCTACTGAACTAGATGCAACTCAAAAGAAAGCTCCAACTCTATCTAGTGAAGGTTTAGGCTTTCTTTGCCTCGGACAAGCTTTTTTCTTTCCTTGCGTCTCTTACTTCTGCTTCTGCTAGGTGAAGAAGCTATGAGACTATTTAAAGGCTTATTCGAGCCAGTCTAGTAGGCATCGCTTTCTATCGGAACCGTTAGCCTCGCCCCATTAAAAAAGCTATCAATCTGATTCCCGAAGTCAAAGTCAAGCTTCCCCACCTGGCAAGAGTGAAACTCTCTCCTTGACGTATTGATGGTTCCATCCTCTCTTAGTCTTGGCTCTGCCTCGTACTACCTTCGCTCCTAACTACCTAACGCCGAGCTAAGTGCCCTCTTTTCCATCTCCGTCTTAGTAGAGCTTCCACCTCCTTTCAGTTGAAAAGCCAGTTCTTCCGAGCGGGAAGTCTTATGAATCTTAATTGTCACTTCTTTATGACTTCTTGTATGAACAAAGCAAAGTGGAAAAAGCCTTTTTGAACTAGCCAAGGAAGGAAAGTAAGGAAAGCGGGAAAGGTCCGATACAAAGGAAATGGCCTTCAATCTGCTCTGTACGGAGAGTAACCCGGATAATAGGATAACGAAAGAGATCTGTAAATGCTAAAGTATACTGTTGGTATGGGTCTACTAGTCATAGGTTGATATGCTGTTAGCTCTACCGGAGATAGGTATGGAAGCCACTATGGGTATATATCCAGGTATGCTTTTAGATAAGGAACTGAACCTCACGCCATAAACGGAATCCCTATCATGAGCGCGAGTAATGAATAGAAGAGTCAACCCGGTCTATTGCAGCTGAAGCGCAATACCTGTAATGATGGAATGAATGACTCTCTTTCTTTCGTTCGAAAGGGTAATGACATAGAATAGAAAATGGTTTCCGCTCGCCGGGACCTGTAACCCGAGTCCCAATAAGTCATCTATGAGTCTTCGTCTAAGTGTTCGAAGCTAGTCCTGCTGATAGTTTCACTGAAAGAGGGTAGCTCTGTCATCTCGTTTATCTATCCCCTCCCACAGAGTCGAGTTTCCCACCTATACTAGGTCGATTGTCCGATTCATATGTGGGTGTCCCTAATTATCGGCCCTACTTTCTTATTGAGAATCCGCAGTTCCCCTTCAGTCCTGCTAAGTCATTCTCTTTTCCTGTTAGCAATCGAAGCTATCCGGTCGAAGGAGCGTATTCTTGTTTCTCCTTCTTTCTCGTCCGTACTTCGTTGATTGTTTGAGTTTCTCTCCTTGGTTCCCGGGGATGGCGGCAGGACAGAAAGAGTAAAACACCGCCCCAGTGATGCCTCAATGCCCTCCTCAATCAATAAGGGATGCCCTCTCCTAGGGAGCTACTTTGTTCCAGAGAAAAAGCAGTCTTACCGTAACCACTACCGGAACAGGTGCCTACTTCCTATGACAGAAGGTAATCGCCTAGCAGCCCGGAAAGAGATGGCTAGATCTCATTCCTTATCATTTCCGGAATATGGATCTAAAGCTACAGGAGGAAGACAGCTATAATCGAAGACATTCTTAGATGTCCTTAGCTTCTATTACCCTCAAGGAAGAAGCCGGAAGTTGGTAGAATCTATCCTGTTTTGCTCTAAAACGAAAGGCAAGTAATCCTCAGGTTTAAGCATTCTCGAAAGTCCCATGGCGCTATCCTACATCCAAGAACCAACAACAGCAAACTCATCTAGGCTTTTCTTTCCTCTATCCCTATTGATAAGACGATCAGACAATCATGAAAAGACAATCTGACAACATAAGAGTGTCTGTAGCAACATTGTCTTCTATGTTGATAAAAGAAAGAGAACATTTCATCTGCTGTCCACTCTTCGTTCGAGAAGCAAGGAATGAGATTGCAATTCCGTTTAGCTTGAACTAATGAGTGAGGCATCCTTGCGTCTAATGCTTCCGAGCTTGAAAGAGCACAGGGAAGGGCTTGCAACGAAAAAAGCCGGGAAAACTCAGACGAAATCCTTAGGACTGGTTGAAGGTTACGTTCCGCACCAGTCATCTTAATGGCATTTCCGTGGACTGAATGTTCAAAGCAAAATACGAAGAAAAGCGTCTGAGATGAACAGATAACCAGGGAGGAGAGATCACCGATGGAAGGAAGTAGATAACCGTGAAACATCAGCACCTGAGAGAGGGGCAGAGGCGCAGACGAATGACCAAGCGTGGAACTAGTCCTAGCTTTGAGCCTGACTCCTGTGAAAAGCAGTAACCTTGCCCATTAACAAAGACAATTCCTCCATCACTGAGAGTTCGCTTGACGGCTTGACTGAAGTTCTTTCTCATGGAAGTATGCTTCTTTGCTAAACAGGACTCCCTTAGACCAAAGAAGGAGGACGCAGGTGTTGGACAAGATCCGTTGAAGGGAAGGGTGACAGAGAACAACCAGTGAAGAGTGAACAAGTAAATCACAGAAACGAAAGATTTTGAACAAGGCCATAGAATCGCCATAACTTGAGTCCTCGAAAAAGGGTTGTTGGAGGTTTTCATCCCAATGTCGAAAGATCAAGCGGAATCCAGATTCAAGTCTGACAAGGCTGCAGAGGAAGCGGAAGCATCGAGAAATGGGTCGAATCGTCGAAGAGGAAGCCATGGTTGAGCTGTCAGAGGGCGAGCAGTCGAATTCTCATCCGATTTGTCTTCAACATCTCCCATCGGTCAATAGAACTGGGATTCATTATGGAAATCAGCAACATCGGCAGCAGTAGGTGGTGACAACTATGGTGAAAACTCCTTCTTGTTACCTTCTTCCACGTGGGTGACCGGAATCCTTTCACTTCTACACCCACACGCTTGCGAATCCATGAGCAGTTGTTGAAGGTTGACAGGTCAAGGGGGAACATCCAATCAATGATTGACTTGCGCGGTCCGTCGGGACATCGTCCGGTAGTGGACTACAATGCAGCTTCTCTTAGCAGCTTCTTACTTCCATTCATTAGGAGTTCACCCAGCTTCTCTTGAATCTCGTCTGGCAGCTTGAGGGCGAGGATGCTGGTCTTTATTGGCATCTTCTTCAAATGACCGTTTGAGGGCCTTTTATGGCCAGTGATTCCTAGTCCTAAGGTAAGGGAAGGGGGACCCTAACAATATTGATGCGTGAAACTCAAGAGTTGATACGGGAAAATGGCCTGTAAATAGAATAAATGAGAGTTGCTAAACCCTTACTCCATTCCTAACTCCCTCTTTCTTATTCGAATCGTGACAGGTCTACTTTTCATATTGACCTAAATAAAGAAAGAAGTGAAATAGGTCTGACCTGATCTCTCCGAAGTCGTTGATTTCGCAAAGCTCAATAACTTCTTCAAGCTTGGCAGACTATGAAGTAGAAAACAAAGCCCTGGATAGAGGTCACTGAGCTGACAAGGTCTTACCTGCCCTTGGGGTTCTGTCTCAATTCCTGGGTTTACCACTTCCCTATGCTACGGCTGGGGAAACCCCGCTTAGTTGAGCAAGCACTATAACAAAAAACAGGTACAACCTTCATAACTGACCACTTACACAATCTCTAGGACTCAGGAAGTTCGCCAATTCATGTCGACTAGCGAACATTTCACCGAACTAAAGAATAGGCGCTTGGCTTTCTCAGTGGCAACGAAGAAGGGGCACCCGTGGGAACATCTCTACTGACGAACCATTTTTGTTTAAACTAGCCTTGAGTCTTGT